CGGATTTTTTAGTTCATAATGTATTTCATGAATCTAAGTGGAATAAGCAAAGTGGATTCCTTGTTGGTTAGTCGAGTTCCAATGAAAACCACACAATTGAAGGAAATGTCCGAATTTGCTATTTAGAAAATCAATAAACTAAGGTTTTGTCGTTCTAGATATCGGATTCAACGGAAACAATTACAGCAGTAGGGGGGGGGGAAATCAAAAAACAAGGCGAGCAAAATTATACAAAGTTATATACAAGTTGCTACCCCCCCTTAGTCTTTCTTTAATTGAATTTCGTTTGATTAGACGGAAGTTACTTAAAAACTTCCGCTTTTTTTAAAAGATTCTGAACAGTTCCTGTGGGTTGAGCACCTTTTTCAAGGAAATATAGAATAAGAGGAACGTTTAAATAAGTTTGATTCTTCATTGGATCATAAAACCCCACTTTTCTAAGATCTTTTCCTTCTCTTCGGGATCGAACATCAATTGCAACGATTCGATAGACGGCTCATTGGGATAGATGTAGATGACCAACACCCCCCCTAGAACCGTATAGGAAGTTTTCTCCTCGTACGGCTCGAGAAAAATGATTTGCTTCGAAGTTTTGTCTATGTATGCAATTCTAATAAATTAAATGACAAATGGGCCTAGAAAATCAATTAGACTCTGATTTCAGTCTTTTTTCCTTCCTGAAAATGAAAAAGAAACCATTCGTACTCATAACTCAAGTTGGATAACTCTCAAATAGCTCAAAGGAAAAATCTTTAGTCACTTTCATTTATTGAGTGGTCTTTAACCCCTTTTGTTTTGTTTGTCTTTTGTCTCGTTTCAAATTCTATTTGGATTCTTTAGTCTGATCCAATTAGTGAGACTATCGAGACAATTAAAAAGGTCTTTCCTTGTTCTTAGATCCTTTATCCTTATTTTAAATCATTGGGTTTAGACATTACTTCGGTGCTTCTTAATCCTTTCAAAGTGGCAGCAACATACCCCTTTTTTGATTTCTTTCTATCAAAGAATCCTACGGACAGTTGATTCATGTGTGATACACTTTGAATCGAAAAAGTTTGCTAAATTCTAACAAGTCTTGCTTTTGAATTGGAAACTTGCTCGAATTGGATCCTTTCGATTTCTATATATGGAAGATACGTTTACGAAGTTGTTCCGATTAATTGGCATTAACCCTAGATCCTTGCCCCCGAGAAATGAATTAATCCTTTCTACTCGAGCTTCATCGTGGACTATTTACAACCCAACAAAAAATCGAGTGTAACAGAACAAACAATGTCGAGCCAAGAGCACTCTCATCCTTAGATAAATCGAAAATGGTGGATGGAAAAATCCACAACGGATCGTGTCCTTCAAGTCGCACGTTGCTTTCTACCACATCGTTTCAAACGAAGTTTTAACATAATATTCCTCTAATTTGGAACCGGTATGGAATTGATTCAATTATGGAATCATGAATAGTCATTGGTTCAGTTGTACATAGACATCGTAATCTAGGCTTTTTCTTCTATATATGATAATATGATATGAAATGATAATATGATATGAAACGATTTTTCTGAAAAAGTCTTAGCAAGACAGCATCTTTCACATACATAAATAATATATAGATAATAGCAAGAAATCAAAATATATAAACGAATAACTTTTTTAATCTGCATCTTCAAGTGACTCAACAGGATAGATTAAACGATTTCCTACTTTTTGAGTACCAAATAAAAATTCCACTTACAAGCAATCATTAAAAATATTTAATAAAAATAGTTCTAATTGAAATTGAAAAAGTTTCCTATTTAGACATCATTATTTAATTTGAAGAAAATTGGACAATAAGCATGACGTTTGATCTTCATAGGAAGATAAGTCTTTCTTTTTGAATTGACTCATCACTTTTAAATAGATAAAAGAAAAGAAAAACGAAATCCAAATCCAATTTTTTTTTCATGAGATGGATAAAAAAATGATCTAAGTTAAGATTTGAATCTTTATTCTTTTCGTCTGATTACGAAAATCAAATTACGAAAATAAAAAAAAAAAAGGAGGGTTTTTCGTATCTATCAGATAGACTGAAGAGTTGTCACTGTTATAGATATTCTATAATATAGAATTTAAATAATTTAAGGTATCAAAAATCTTTTTCACAAAAACCGAAAAATTATTGTCATTGAAATAGAACGATACATACCATATAAGCGAAATATTTCCTCATTTTATATATTTTAGATGATATATATTTATATATTTTGTTTAACATGGGATTAAATAATATTTCACAACAATCGACTCTTATCATAAAGTGAATAAAAGGGTGATAGGGGAAATCACCCCTGCCTCAATTGTTCTGTAGATTTCCAATTTTTACTTAGAACCAAACACGAAATACCTAAATAAAATGAGATTCAAAGAAAATATATCGGCTCCATAACATATTTCTATATGATATGTAACTTGATCATTTGTTAATGAGATTCGAACAGACACAGATATTAAAATGAATACGGAT